TCGGGTTATGGAAGAAGGAACCGAGAAGGGGGTATCAGCAACAACTGGTTTTATTACGGGACAGCTCATGATGTTCATATCGATCTATTATACGCCTCTGCATCTAGCATTGGGTAGACCTCATACAATAACTGTCCTAGTTCTACCGTATCTTTTGTTTCATTTCTTCTGGAACAATCACAAAAACCTTTTTGATTATGGATCTACTACCAGAAATTCAATGCGTAATCTCAGCATTCAATGTGTATTCCTGAATAATCTAATTTTTCAATTATTCAACCATTTCATTTTACCAAGCTCAACGTTAACCAGATTAGTCAACATTTATACGTTTCGATGCAACAATAAGATGTTATTTGTAACAAGTAGTTTTGTTGGTTGGTTAATTGGTCACATTTTATTCATGAAATGGGTTGGATTGGTCTTAGTCTGGATACGGCAAAATCATTCTATTCGATCTAATAAGTACCTTGTGTCAGAATTGAGAAATTATATGGCTCGAATCTTTAGTATTCTCTTATTTATCACCTGTGTCTACTATTTAGGCAGAATGCCGTCGCCTATTGTCACTAAGAAACTGAAAGAAACCTCAGAAACAGAAGAAAAGGGAGAAAGTGAGGAAGAAATCGATGTAGAAACAACTTCCGAAACGAAGGCGACTAAACAGGAACAAGGGGGATCCACCGAAGAAGACCCTTCCCTTTGTTCGGAAGAAAAAGAGGATCCGGACAAAATAGATGAAACGGAAGAGATCCGGGTGAATGGAAAGGAAAAAACAAAAGATGAATTCCACTTTAAAGAGACATCCTATAAGGATAGCCCTGTTGACGAAGATTCTTATCTTGATGGGTATCAAGAGAATTGGGAATTGGGAAGACTTAAAGAAGAAAAAAAAGAAAAGACCCATGCCCATTTCCGGTTTGAAAAACCTCTTATGACTTTTTTTTTCGATTATAAACGATGGAATCGTCCATTTAGATATATAAAAAATGATCTATTTGAAAATGCTGTACGAAATGAAATGTCACAATATTTTTTTTATACATGTCCAAGTGATGGAAAAGAAAAAATCTCTTTTACGTATCCGTCAAGTTTATCAACTTTTTCAGAAAATAATTATAAAATAAAATAATTATAAAATAAAAAGATTAATAAAAATATTAATACATAAGATAAATACAAGAATAGATAAGACGAAATTCGTCCACCTCCCATATATTTGATCCCTTCTCCTATAAAGAAACTTGCAACCCCAACCCCATTTATAATTCCATCAATTATACGTCTATCAAAAAACTGAATTAGTTCGGCTAATCCTCTTATACTCATGATTAAGACTCTAGTATAAAAAATGTCTATGTAACCACGATTATATGACCAATTGTATACCACTTTTTTTATTTGGTCCAAGATAATCCTTTTAGGACCCCTTTTTACAAATGAATTGATTAAGTCCAAATTCTTGAAAGATGAATAAACAGACCCATATAAAATAGATGCTACAAATAGTCCAACAAGAGCTATACTTACTGAAAAAATTGCATTTGTAAAAAATTCATACCAATTCACAGAATAGTTTGAATTTTTATTCAAAAGGTTTCTCGATGGAGTTAACCATTTCGATAATATATCAAAATCTACTACTCCTTGATCAAAATCAATTCCTATTGATCCCATGAACAAAGTAAATAGTGTCAATATAAGAAGAGGAAATAGCATAGTATTGTCCGATTCGTGAGGATACATGTAAGTGTATTTATTTATAAAAGAAGTACTCAAGTATCGCATTCGATTTTTTATATTATCATTAATTTGATATGTATCCTTTGAAAAAAAGAAGACCGTATTATTAATTGTTGATAAAAGTAAATTTCTATTGACTACTTTCGGTACTGCTTTTCCCCATAGAGATATGGAATAGAATGAACTATTTTTAGTACTACTATAATTTTGAAAATGAACACGCAAATGCCCATCAAAGGTTAGTAAATACATTCGAAACATATAAAATGCGGTTAATCCCGCTGTAAAACAAGCTATTATTGCAAAAATTGGTGAATACAACCAACTATCATTAAGAATTTCATCCTTGGACCAAAAACAAGCAAGAGGCGGAATACCACAAAGAGAAAGTGTACCTAATAAGAAAGTAGTTCTTGTAATTGGAACATATCTTGTTAAACCGCCCATAAGAACCATATTCTGACTTTTATCGGGTGAATATCCAACAATAGGTTCCATAGAATTAATAATGGATCCGGATCCCAAAAACAATAAAGCTTTAGAATAGGCATGAGTTATTAAATGGAATAAAGCAGCTCGATAAGAACCTATACCTAGAGCTAACATAATATAACCCAATTGAGACATTGTGGAATAGGCTAAACTTTTTTTAATATCTCTTTGAGCGAGAGCCAAAGTGGCTCCTAATAGTACTGTTATTATGCCTATTAAAGAAACGAAATTCATTATGTAAGGTATAACTCTGAAAAGAGGAAGAAGCCGAGCTACAAGAAAAATTCCCGCTGCTACCATGGTAGCAGCGTGTATAAGAGCCGAAATAGGGGTGGGCCCCTCCATAGCATCAGGTAACCATATGTGAAGAGGGAATTGTGCAGATTTAGCAATTGCGCCGACGAATAATAAAAAGGCGCAGAGAGTAACAAATGTAGAATTGACCCCATTACTATGGATCAAGTTATTAACTATTTTGAACAAATCCCGAAATTCTAAACTGCCAGTTATCCAATAAAAAGCTAAGATTCCTAATAATAAACCAAAGTCTCCTACACGATTAGTTATAAAGGCTTTTTGGCAAGCACTTGCTGCAACCGGTCGTGTAAACCAAAAACCTATTAATAAATATGAACACATTCCTACGAGTTCCCAAAAAATATAAATTTGTATCAAATTGGAACTAGTAACTAATCCCAACATGGAAGTATTAGAAAAACTCATATAAGCAAAAAATCTAAAATATCCTTGATCATGAGACATATAATTGTCACTATAAATAAGAACCATGATTCCAACAGTAGTAATTAGTATTAACATAATAGAAGTAAGTGGATCGATCAAGTGTCCAAACTCTAAGGAAAAATCATTATTGATGGTCCAAGACCATAAATATTGATAGATAAAACTTCCATTTATTTGCTGAATAGACAGACTGGCCGAAAAGGCCATAGTTATACTTAGCAGTAAAACACTAGTAAAACCCCACATACGACGAATATTTTTTGTTGCTGTAGGAATAAACAGAAGTCCAAATCCTATTGACATAGTAACTGGAAGTGGAAGAAAGGGTATTATCCATGCGTATTGATATGTTTGTTCCATAAAAAAATATTTGTTTTTTTATTGTTATAAATTTAATTGTTTCAAATCCACCAACCAAAAGAACAATAATAAAAGAAATCAACAAAAAAATAAAAAAAAAATTATTATCTATTTAATTTAGCCCTAGATATATATGTGATATGGCATAGGTATATATACATGGATACGTATATATAATTCATAATCTTTTGGTATATTTTGTATATATGTATATATTTATTTTTACATATTTACATATATATTATATAATTATATAGAATTATATTTATATTATTATGATATGTTTTACATGTTTTGAACAAAGTATTTATAATCCATGGGATAAGTATGGATAATGACGAAAAAACGATCCAAATATATGTCTTTCACATACAATAATAAAAATTAATATTTTGTTTTTGAATGGCGGTTCCAAAAAAACGTATTTCTCGATCAAAAAAACGTATTCGTAGAAATATTTGGAAGAAGAAGGGATATTTAACGGCAGTAAAAGCTCTTTCTTTAGCTAAATCGGTTTCCACTGGGCATTCAAAAAGTTTTTTTGTGCAACAAACAAGTAATAAAATTTTGGAATAATCTAAATCGACATACCATTAAGAACCTAAAAATTTTTAGGATATAATGATTCACATTAACTAATGTATTGAATGTATTTAACTCCTTAATATCAATATTAGTTAGAACTAACTGCACTGCTGTGGCGTGTTATATAGTAAATAATAATTCTTATGTTTACTGACCTCTTAGTATAGTACTAAGTATTCTAATTTTTCTCTATCAATTAAATTTTCAATTGTGAAAATTTAATTGATAGAGAAAAAGTTTTTTGTTATATGCCTAGCCCAAAACCTAATTAGAAGTATAGTTACTAGATAGTATTTATAATAAATTACGAAGAGTATTATTAATGATACTAAGGTATCGAAATTATTAGAAAAATGCCTCGAATAAAATTACGATAAATATGACATTTTTTTTTTTTTTTATTTAATCTTTTAAATTTTCAATACATTAATTAAAATTAAAAAATCATCTAAAAAAAGGATTATTTTTAGTCGACCCTTGGCCCGGAACAAAACTATCTAGTTCTGACTGTTTTGGTATAACTCCATTTTTACATTCTAAACTAGATACATGAAAGTTGATTCTTAAAGCTAAACCCTACGGCAATACTTAGTAAACATTCAAATATTAATTTCAATAAGTCTTTTTTCATCGGTTCTAACGTTTACTAACTATATTGAATCCTTGAATCTTGACCATTCAACATGAATTGACTATTATTTATTAATATTTCAAATAAGCCGCCATGGTGAAATTGGTAGACACGCTGTTCTTAGGAAGCAGTGCTAGAGCATCTCGGTTCGAGTCCGAGTGGCGGCATCCCCTAAAAGGGACACAGCGGATCCTATAATATATTTAATTCTCGATTTTAATTCTATAATGGAGAACCCCCGCCCTTTTTATGATATTTGCAACTTTAGAACATATATTAACTCATATCTCTTTTTCGATTATTTCAATTGTGATTACGATTCATTTTATGACCTTATTAGTCCACGAAATCGTAGGATTACGCAATTCATCGGAAAGAGGTATGATAGCTACCTTTTTATCTATAACAGGATTATTAGTTATTCGTTGGATTTATTCGGGTCATTCCCCATTAAGTAATTTATATGAGTCATTAATCTTCCTTTCATGGAGTTTCTCCATTATTCATATGATTCCTAAAATACGAAATAATAAAAATTATTTAAGCGTAATAACCGCGCCAAGTGCTATTTTTACCCAAGGTTTCGCCACGTCGGGTCTTTCAACCGAAATGCATCAATCCGCTATATTAGTACCCGCTCTACAATCTCAGTGGTTAATGATGCACGTAAGTATGATGCTATTAAGCTATGCAGCTCTTTTATGTGGATCATTATTATCAGTCGCTCTTTTAGTCGTTACATTTCGAAAAAACATTGATATGTTTTTTAAAAGCAAGACTTTAGTAATTAAATCATTTATCGTTGGCGAAGTCGAATATTTGAATGATAAAAGAAGTGTTTTTAAAAACACTTCTTTTATTTCATTTCGAAATTATTACAAATATCAATTGACTCAGCGTTTAGATTATTGGAGTTATCGTGTCATTAGTTTAGGCTTTACCTTTTTAACCATAGGCATTCTTTCTGGAGCAGTATGGGCTAATGAGGCTTGGGGATCTTATTGGAATTGGGACCCTAAGGAAACTTGGGCATTTATTACTTGGATCATATTCGCGATTTATTCACATACTAGAACAAATAAAAGTTTACAAGATACACATTCGGCACTTGCGGCTTCTATAGGATTTCTTATAATTTGGATATGTTATTTTGGGATCAATCTATTAGGAATAGGTTTACATAGTTATGGTTCATTCACATTAACATCTAATTGAATAAACGATACATAACATAAGAACATCATCTCATATGTATCTCGAGTTTTTGCGAACCATTTGATTCCCGAAATCAAATGATTCGCAAAAACTCGAGATACATCTCATTCCAACTCTAATTCACTTTATTTTACAGAATTATAAGACTTGCCGTCTCATTAATAAAAACTATCTATAAAAAATAATTAGATAAGATAGCTTGGACCTTGTCAACTGATAGTAAGAGAACGAAATCGGGATAAATACCAATACCTATTATTGGTAAAAAGAGACAGATCGAAACAAAAAGTTCTCGTGGTCCAGAATCCACAAAATTAGAATTTGGAACATTGAATAACTTGTATCCGTAGAACATCTGACGTAACATAGATAATAAATAAATAGGAGTTAATATCATTCCAATTGCCATTCCAAAAGTAATTAGTACTTTTGGAATTAAAAGATATTTTGAGCTGGTAATTATTCCAAAAAAGACTACTAATTCTGCAACAAAACCACTAATCCCTGGCAATGCAAGAGAGGCCATCGAAAAGCTACTGAACATTGTAAATATTTTCGGCATCAGGACAGCTATCCCCCCCATTTCGTCGAGAGAAACAAGAGGTATTCGATCACAACAGGTTCCTGCCAAGAAAAAAAGTGCAGCACCAATAAATCCATGAGAAAGTATTTGTAGAATGGCTCCATTTAGTCCCATGTTGGTTATAGAACCAATTCCTATAATTGTGAAACCCATGTGAGATACAGAGGAATAGGCTATTCTCTTTTTTAAATTGCGTTGACCAAAAGAGGTTAAAGCCGCATAGATTATTTGTATTGTTCCCACTATCACCAACCACGGAGAAAATATGGAATGAGCACGGGGTAATAATTCCATATTGATCCGAATCAATCCATATGCTCCCATTTTTAATAAAATTCCGGCAAGAAGCATACATGTACTGTAATGTGCTTCTCCATGGGTATCTGGTAACCATGTATGTAGGGGTATGATCGGCGATTTGACAGCATAAACAATAAGGAAGCCAAAATAGAATATTATTTCCAATGCCATAGGATATGATTGATTAGCAAGTCTTTCAAAATCTAATGTAGGTTCAGTGGAGCCATATAAACCCATACCTAGAACTCCTATTAATAGAAAAATAGAACCCCCCGCAGTGTACAAAATGAACTTTGTAGCCGAGTATAAGCGCTTCTTTCCTCCCCACATGGATAAAAGTAAGTAAACAGGAATTAATTCTAACTCCCACATGATAAAAAAAAGTAAAAGGTCTCGAGAAGAAAATGATCCTATTTGACCACTGTACATTGCTAACATAAAGAAATGGAATAATCGTGAATTTCGAGTAACTGGCCAAGCCGCTAAAGTAGCTAAAGTAGTAATAAATCCTGTCAGTAAAATGGGTCCCACGGAAAGCCCATCGATTCCCAGTCTCCAGTGAAAATCCAAAATATTTATCCATTTCCAATCTTCTTCCAATTGGATTAAGGGATCGTCCAATTGGAAATGATAACAGAATGCATAGGTCGTTAAAAGGAGTTCTAATAAGCATATACATATAGTATACCATCTAAACACCTTATTCCCCTTATGGGGAAGAAAAAAAATGGAAGAACCCGCGAATATAGGCAAAACAACAAGTATTGTTAACCAAAACCAAGGAAAATGACTCGTGATAAAGACAAGATACGTTTTGACCAGAAAAGCCCGTGCTCGAAATAATATATTTATTTTATCGAGTACGGGCTTTTGTCGGTAAATGAGGAATCAAATGATTCAAGTGGAGTTTTTGTAACGTATCAATTAATAAGATAGACCCATGCTGCGAGTTGTTTCATGCCATAAATAAACACGGACACTCAAAAAGTCTGTCGGGCAAGCGGATTCACATCTCTTACAACCTACACAATCCTCGGTTCTTGGTGCGGAAGCAATTTGTTTAGCTTTACATCCGTCCCAAGGTATCATTTCCAATACATCTGTGGGGCAGGCGCGCACACATTGAGTACACCCTATACATGTATCATAAATTTTTACTGAATGTGACATTAAATCTATAAATTCCCGTTTTGAACATAAAAAATTTTCGATCTGGTATGGTAAAAATAAATGGTAGTAAATTAATTATATGTTTATATTGTAGACACCAGATGAATCAATGATTTATTAATTTTTTTAAGAATCAATATATTTCTAAATTTGTTCATGAAAAAGTGCCAAGATACTTTGATTTCTCTTTCAACAACCACAGTCATACAATACAAGTCGCACATCTGAATTCAAATTGGTCAACAAATAATACAATATTTAATTAATATTAATGGAATTTTAATTCTATTTTAAATTCGAATAAATCTAACAAATTAATATAAATTATTATTTTATTATTATATAATTTATATAATGAAAATCAATGATTACATAATGAATAATTACGACTAATTTAATTATTCAACAAATTTGCTTGATTGATACGAGTTGATTTTTTGTTATGATGGATCGATGAAACAATAGCTAATCCAATAGCAGCTTCAGCCGCTGCAATAGCTATAACAAAAATTGAGAAAATGTCTCCTTTTAATTGGCGACTATCAAATAAATCAGAAAATGTTACGAGATTGATATTAACTGAATTTAGTATAAGCTCAAGACACATAAGTGCTCTAACCATGTTTCGACTTGTGATTAATCCATAGATACCGATAGAAAATAAATAGACACTCAAAAAAAGTACATGTTCGAACATCATTGACTAACTCCTCATCAATTTAGATTCATTTAAATATGAATAACAATTCAACTGATTTCATTGACTAGAATAGAACAAAATATTACAGAACGATAGAAGGTATTGGCAATAGATTTAACTAAAAACCTTAAACCTTTACACCTTTTTTATTTTATTTCAAATTTATAATTCTAAAAATTTTTTAAATCATAAGTATTTATGATTGACGAGCCATAGTAATTGCACCTATTAAAGAAACTAAAAGAATTATAGAAATGAGTTCAAATGGAAGATAAAAATCTGTTGATAAATGAATCCCAATTTGTTGAACATAACTTATTAGGTCCTGTTCTAGAATCTGGTTTGATCTTGTAGTCCAAAGAATTCCGTACCATGACGTATCCGGGATAGTAATAATTAGTGAAAAAAAAATACTTGTACAAACCAGTGAAGTAACCCCATCTCCAAGGGTCCAAAGGTGGGAAACATTGGAATATTCTGAGCCATTTATGAACATTACAGCAAATATGATTAAGACATTTATGGCTCCCACATAAATAAGAAGTTGTGCAGCAGCTATAAAATAAGAATTCGATAGAATATAGAATAAGGATATACAAACAAGAACCAATCCCAACGAAAAGGCAGAATAAATTGGATTGGTAAATAATACTACTCCCAGGCCCCCAAATATAAGAACTGATCCCAGAAATACTACAACAATATTATGTATTGATCCAGGTAAATCCATTATGTATGAAATAAGAAAATAAATAAATCGTAAAGATTTCATGACCTTACTGAATAGTCCAGGAAGTCAAAATTAGCCCATTTTTTTAATTGTCTATGATACCGTTCCTAAATAAAATCTTAATGTAGTAATGCAGTATAGATTGTAATATAGATTAATGTAGATAAAGTTATTGGGCCAACTCAACTTTTTCATTTTAATTTATTCAGAAGATAAAGAAGAGTTAGAATCTTATATTTCCAAATCAAAACTAAAAATATTAAATAAACCCGCTATTCTCAACAATCTATAGTTATCGTTTTACTTTTAGTTACATTGACTAAAAAAAATAAATAAAGAAGCTTGGATCCTTTCTATCAAAATAGAAAAATAAAATCTTACTAATTGGTAATTGTTCTTGAATCAATATATTTACCTTTGTCTATTTTTATTTGAGTCGAATTCATAACTGTTTGAATTGTGTAGTCTCCAATTACTGACATTGGTAACCGACCCAAAGCGATTTGATTATAATTCAATTCGTGACGATCATAAGTAGAAAGTTCATATTCTTCAGTCATTGATAAACAGTTAGTGGGACAATATTCGACACAGTTACCGCAAAATATACAGACACCAAAATCTATACTATAGTTAATCAATATTTTATTTTTAATATCTCCTTCAAATCTCCAATCAACAACAGGTAGATCTATGGGGCACACACGAACACATACTTCACAAGCAATACATTTATCAAATTCAAAGTGGATTCGACCACGGAAACGTTCTGATGTGATCGACTTTTCATAAGGATACTGAATAGTTACAGGTAAACGATTTGCATGGGATAAGGTAATTATGAAACTTTGACCAATATACCTTGCGGCTCGTATTGTTTGTTGACCATAATTCATGAACCCAGTCACCATAGGAAACATATTGTAGATATCCACGAATAAGTTGATGTTTCTTTCTCTTGTTTAAGAGAGGTTATGAGTCTAGAATACCATTATCGTATTGTGTTATTTATAGTGAAACAAGTTGGGAAGACGTTGTCAATAATAAATTACCTAGAGAAATAGGTAAAAGAAATTTCCATCCAAGATTTAATAGTTGGTCCATTCTCATCCTGGGTAAAGTCCATCTTGTTGTGATAGATATAAAAAGAAACAAATAAGCTTTAGCTAATGTAATAAAGATACCAATTGTCATTCCAAAGACTCTAGCAATTTGATTTATTCCGAAAAGTTCAGGAACAGATATGTATGGAATAGATAAATTCCACCCACCTAAATAAAGAACTGTTACAAATAATGAAGAAACTAAGAGATTTAGATAAGAAGCAATATAAAATAAACCATATTTGATACCAGAATATTCGGTTTGATAACCTGCTACTAATTCTTCTTCTGCTTCTGGTAAATCAAAAGGTAATCTCTCGCATTCTGCTAGAGAAGAAATTATAAAAACGATAAACCCTATAGGTTGACGCCACATATTCCACCCCCAAAAACCATATTTTGACTGCGCCTCAACTATATCAACTGTACTTGAACTGTTCGATAATCATAGTCGATAATAACATAACTGTTCTCACCGCTATTCCAAAACCGTACATGAGGCCTCAGCTTCATACGGCTCCTCTATGGCCGCGTACAAATAAATGTAAGGACTGGTAGAGTCCCAAAAATTAGACCAATGGAATTCTGTCTGCTAGAATAACAAAAAAAAAGGGGCGCTTCCGAATTGATCTCATCCCTTATAATTAAATCTTCGGTAATAACTTAATCTTTCAATAAAATACTCGTTATATCAAGAGATAAAAAGAATTAGACATTCTTTACTGAATCATAAAGAATATGAATTTCATATATACATATATATTGGTATAGATGTTAGGAAAAAATAAATAAAGATCTTTTTTATATTCTATTTCTTTTGTTCCTGTTCTTCTTTCTCATAAGAGGTATTCCTGAGAATAAAGGATTAATTCGTTCTTGATAGTTATTTCTTTAATCAGTGACTAGGAGCATACTCTAGATCGGAATCGTGGGGAAGTACTGCTTGATCATTTCTACCAACTTAAAGCCCCTATCATCTTATGATTCGTTTTATGTGGAAATACCTCTTTTTTGATACCTTACATTATCTCTATTACTAATCCTTTACTAATCCTTTGTGTACCTTGGTGTTCCTAACCGTCCACTGATTTTTGATTGATCTCCAGTATGGTAATACATACAAGACAGTAATCCCATACAGTTGATCTTTTGTACCCGCTTCAAGATATGATGACTAATTAAAGAATCTCAATCTTGGGATAAAGAGTTTATACTCCTTAATGTTTACTTCTGCTTTATTCTTGTATATAGGGAATGAGATTTTCTCTTTTTACTACACATTGATAAGCTGTTTTATTTTACTCATATAACTATCTGGTTTAACTCATCGACCTGAATAACTCTGATGAATAAAAAAATAAAAATATCTATATCTATCCAATACATTAATTCCTCTTTCCTTTATTTCATTTTGAGGTCAAAGTTCATGTTCTAACGAATCACACGTAGAGATATTGATAACACACATAGAGTTAATGGTATTTCATAACTAATAGATTGAGCCGCAGCTCGCAAGCCACCTAAAAAAGAGTATTTATTATTCGATACATATCCTGATATAAGAAGCCCAATAGGAGCAATACTTGAAATGGAGATCCATAAAAAAACACCTATACTGAGATCAGCTAAAACAAGTCGATACCCAAAAGGAATTATTAAATAACTTAATACAATTGATATGACTGCTATAGACGGTCCGATACTAAACAAACGAATATCTCCTCTAGATGGTAGGAGGTCCTCTTTAAAAAGTAATTTAGTCCCGTCTGCTAGAGCTTGAAGAATTCCCAACGGGCCGGCATATTCGGGTCCAATACGTTGTTGTATCGCTGCGGATATTTCTCTTTCTAACCATACAATTACTAGCACCCCTATTATGATTCCCAATATAAGGGTCAAAGCAGGGATAAATAGCCATATGAGTCCATAGACTTCTTTTAAGGATTCTGATTTAGAAAAAGAATTGATAGTTTGTGTTTCTGTTGTGCCAATTATCATTTCAACGGTCAACTTCTCCCAGAATGATATCTATACTACCTAGTATTGTCATGATATCAGCCAATTTCATTCTTTTAATTAGCTGAGGAAGAATTTGCAAATTGATAAAACCGGGCGGACGAATTTTCCATCTCCAGGGGAAAACACTATTATCTCCTATCAAATAAATTCCTAATTCTCCCTTTGGGGCTTCTACTCTTACATAAAGTTCTTGTTTCGACAATTCAAAATTAGGCGAAGGTTTTTTACTAATGAATCTATATTCAAAATCATTCCATTCGGAATTCCTTGCTCTATCTAAGCGCCGAATTTCTAAATTCTCATAGGGTCCTCCGGGAATTCCTTCTAAAGCCTGTTGAATAATTTTTATAGATTCCCTCATTTCGCCAATTCGTACTAAATAACGAGCTAATGAATCCCCTTCTTTTTGCCATTGGACTTCCCAATCGAATTCATTGTAACATTCATAATGATCAACTTTACGAAGATCCCATTGGATCCCAGAAGCTCGTAACATGGGTCCTGATAAGCCCCAATTTATTGCTTCTTCTACACCAATAATGCCCACTCCTTCAACTCGTTCCAAAAAAATGGGATTCCGCGTAATAAGTTTTTCATATTCAACAACACTCGTTAAAAAATAATCGCAGAAATCTAAACATTTATCTATCCAACCATGAGGTAGATCAGCAGCTATTCCTCCGATGCGGAAATAATTATGCATCATTCGCATACCTGTGGCAGCTTCGAATAGATCATATAGCAATTCTCTCTCTCTGAAAATATAGAAAAAGGGAGTCTGCGCACCGATATCCGCCATAAAAGGCCCAAGCCATAACAAATGCGAAGCTACACGACTCAGCTCTAGCATAATTACTCTGATATAGCTGGCCCTTTGGGGTACTTGAACATTTCCCAATTGTTCTGGTGCATTTACTGTTATTGCTTCGGTGAACATAGTAGCTAAATAATCCCAACGTGTTACATAAGGAAGATATTGTATAATTGTTCGGTTTTCCGCTATTTTTTCCATCCCTCTGTGTAAATAGCCCAATACGGGGTCACAGTCAATAACATCTTCACCGTCGAGAGTTATAATAAGTCTAAGAACACCATGCATCGATGGGTGATGAGGGCCCATATTGACTATCATGAGATCTTTTCTTGTAGCCGGTACAGTCATATCTTTTCTTTCCTAATTCATTATTCCATGAATTTCTCAAAGCGAGGTTTATAAAAATAAAAACCTAAAAAAAATTTCAAATGAATCCTCAAATTAACGAGTTTTTAGCTCCCGAATATCTAACTGACTAATTAATTTTTTATAACTTACTCGATTTTTCTTTGACAAATAAGCCAACAGCCGTTGACGTTTTCCCAGAATTTTTCGTAGACCTCTTTGAGATAAAAAATCTTTTTTGTGTAATTCCAAATGCGAGGTGAGTCTCCGTATTTTATTGGTGAAACTGAATACTTGAAATTCAACAGACCCTTTGTTTTCTTCTTTTTCGTCTTGCAGAATAACTGAAATAAATGAATTTTTGACCATAAAAAAATTCTTCTATACTTTATTATTATTTTTTTTTTTTTTTAGATTTTACCGATCAGGAAAAATAATAATTATTATTATATTATGTTATGATTATGTCAGTCATTTTAATCTGATATAAACAAAAGTTTAGATTTATTCATACTTTTTTATTCTATTGAAATCCCACTTTTATGTTTGAAAAAAAAAAAATGGGATTTCGATAGAATAAAATATAATCATTCACGAAAGAGAGTGATTTTTTTTTTTTTACTTAATAAAGATTCTACTAATTTATTATTCCTAGATCCAAAAATAAATCAATATCAGGTACTAAAATGTAACATAACATATGCATATGTACATCTTTCGCCATCTATCAAATATGTTATGTCAGGTGATATATAGGAAATATAATATTAGTTTATTAACTTATTCTGGATTGGGGATACATATATATCCTTGACATACTAAAACAACTGCTGTTATGGGTATCAAACCAGTAACGATTCATACAAGCTAAATCCTCTAATCGGTAATTAGGCCAAAGAAATAATTTTAATTTAATAAAGTTGTTTGCATCTCTATTAAGATGCTTGTCCTCATTAAAAAATTGTCCACAGTTTATTATTTTGTTTTCGTTGCAAAATTGTGGAGTTTTATCTATATCATTCCAATTCCAGAAATTGAAACAAATTAGAATTCTCAACTCTCTCCGACGTCGATGAGATAGAATATGTTCAGGAACAAGAAAATTATTATTATTTTTTTTTTCTTCATTCACAGGCATATCGCTATGTTGTGCAATGGATTTGTCTAAATTATTCTTATCAACATTTCGTTTTTTTATGAATTTTTTATTAGTTTTAACTTTATCTTTACCTTTATCAACTAATGAAATACTTATGGTTTGATAGATAATAAATTGCCCATCCCTTTTTATAGATAAACGAACTGGTTCGATAATTAATATTCCTCTTTTTATCAATTCTGTAAGAACAAGATCCTTTTGAATCAGCATTACATCCAGACGCATTTCTCCTCTTTGAATAGAGGATATAGCAATTTGCTTTGCATTTGTTAATCTAAGTAAGAGACAATATACCTTAATATTATTGATCATTCTTTGACTCAAAGAATCATCCCATCTTAATTGAAAAAGGAAATATTTTTTTAGTAATAAATCTAGTTCTGCTTCCTTGATCTTCTTAGATTCTTTTTTATTTCTACGTTTTTTAATGTCTGATCCCGCGTAATTATCTTCAACATCTTTTTTTTCGTTTTGTTTTCCTAGATCATATCCAAGATATTTTGGATATTGTTGTTTGTTTTTTTCTTGGTTAGAATTTTCTAAATCAATATATTCTTTTTGATTAGATAATATGGGAAGGTTTTTTTTTTTTTTTATGTTGATGTTTTCATATTGACTAATCTTTTCATTTTTATGAAAATCTAAAAGAAGAAATTGGATTGGTATAATCCATGGTTTAATTTTATATGTTTCAAAAAGTAGCACAAATTCTGGTAAGAACCAAGATTTTAGTTTTGCTATGGTAGGATTATGATATAACCTTTTTTGATTCATTCCCATCCAATCAAAAAAGTTTTTTTTTTTCTTGTATAAGTTGATTTCTTTATGAAACGAAATATCTTTCTTTTTCATTTTGTTTTTATACTTATTAGTTTGAGTCTTAGTATTTTTATTAATCTTGATACCAATATGTGCATTGGTCCAAGTCTCGATATCAATATTTTTTATAAGACAAAAATGGAGAATTTTACAATCAAAATATTTTCTATCCCGATTTATATTCGTATCAATAGGATATCTTTCCTCTAGATAATCACTAATAGTTGTACTTACCAATAGATAAAATGCGTCAGGTTTCGATGTATTGAAATTATATAGATATGGAATCTCCCGGTTCTCCTTTACTTGTATTGTTGATCCATAAAAATAGGAGTTTTTCTTATCCCCATAATTAATATATTCATAATTCATATATTTATGTGATAAAAGATCATATCTGTAGTGTTTTTTAACCAATTTTTTTTTTTTTTTTGTGAACGAAACCGTTACGAAATAATCTTCTTTTACATAATGACTTAATTGGTCTTTTTTGTTTTCATATGAATTAAATTTCATTGAGTCTTTATTTTTAATCATACGAAGTTGATTGACTCTATTTCGCCATTTTTTCGGGACTAATCGAGACCATTTGATCCGGGAAAAATTGTATTGATAAAAACCCTTTAACCAGTTTTTCCAGTTATTCATTCCAGATTTTTGAATTTTATTATGCCTTGATTTGTAATCAAATAGTCCTCGTGTTATACAATAATCCTTTATTTCATCCCTAAGATAATAATGGGTTTCATGATCTTGAAATATATATTTCAAGTTATACTTGTTAAGTAATTGGGTTTGTGATAATTTGTAAAATACATATGCTTGGGACAAGCAAGTATAACTATTTAAATTTTTATTACTAATATTAGTATTTGAAACCCACTTTTTTATAGTGGAAATAAAGTTCATTCTATTTGGATTTATTTCATCAATTTTTTCTTGATTTGTTTCATGGTTGTAAGTGTATTTATTGATAATTTTTTTTGTTGATTCAAAAAAAAGTTGTATATTGATTCTGGGAATGTTTATGGTACATAGCAAGATATCCATGTATATTTTTTCAATGAAAAATTTTATAAAAAAATGTGATTTACGTATTAATCGTATATTGTTTCTTTTTAATATCTGCCAACTAGATTTCTGTGATTCTGATCCTTTTCTTTTATCATCATAGGTTAAAACTGTTTTTTTATTGTCTTTTGTGATTTGTTCTATTTGATTCTTGGTTGTGATTATCCTATCATAAAGATCTTTCATTTTTTTTTCTATGAGTGAATAATTTGTCCAATTCATAGATCGAATTGGTATGGTCCATTCATGGTTAATTTTATTATTTATTTTTGAATCTTTTCCATTTTTATTTGGTTTATATACTTTCACCTTCTTCAATTCAAATGAAAAAATCGGATTTACTTTTTCAAGTTCTTTCATTATTCGCTTTATAACAAGAACTGTTTTGATGACCCATCCTTTTTTTTCTTTTGAAATTTGTAAAGACCATTTTCCTCTTTCCTTTAAGACCCTTAGAACGAGAAAAAATTGTTTTTTTAGCTTTATAATTTTTCTTTCGAGTTCTTTAAAAATGGGTTCAAAAAAAGAAAGTCGTTTTCGGGGAGAACCAAAGGGAAGTTCCGCTTCCATTCCCCATACTGTTAAAAAAGAAAAATTGTCTTTTTTTACTTGTTTTTTCATTGAATCCATATAATGAGATCGTACCTTAGATCTTTGTCTTCGCCAAGGTTTCAGACAAAAAGGAAATAAAATCTTTATCTGAATTCCGTCTGTTAACCAATCTTTTGGAAATTCTGTTTCTGATAATTGAACACCATTATAGGTGCACTTAATGTGCATTTCTCGATTCCATTCCTTCAAATCCTCGTACCATTCAGGAAATTGGAATAATAACATACGGCCCATATTTTTAGCTATTATCAATGAAGGTAATACAATATATTTTCTAAGAAAAGATTGTGTTACTAACATCAAAC